TCTAGAAAAAGAAAAAAGAAAATTTCAAGCAAAAAAAGACTCTTAATGCTCCGGGCGAAAAGATGAAATCTTGGATTTTTGCGCATATCCCAATCCTTATTGATTATCTCATCACAGTTAAAATTTTCTTTTTTTACTTTTTTTATAAGTTCATTGAAGAAGTTTTATTTGCTCAGTAAGTTATTCCCACCCCTTTTTTTGTTTGTCCACTACTTCTTATGAATCGAAACAAACGAGTTCCGATAGAACTGGAAAATCAAATAAATAGTAATCTTTGACGAACAGGATCAATAATCATTATTATTTCCACACAAGAAAAGGGATTTTCCACCCTTTTCTTGTGTGGAAGATTAGGAAGACGAGTAATCCCTCCTAGAATCATTTGTTCCTTTCATTTATCCGCGTGTATTCTCCTCCTACTTATGCCTATTATCTATTAGAATTCGATTCTATTAGGTACAAAAAAACTATTGATGCATTACATGGCATTTAAAATCTGCCAATGGGAGGCCTAGCATAGTCACAACACTCCCATTTTGATTGAAAAAAAGAAGGGGGGATCAAGTAGTCTTCTTCGCAATATACATACTATTGCTAGGAATGGGATACAAGCAATTTCCGGCATCTCGCAGAAAAACAGTATAAACAAAGCAAGCAAAACATTTTCCATGATTTTTTTGAATCATACATAATTGCATCGATCACAACAATTCGGCTCTTTTTACCAGCTTGATGAATCCGTGGATCTAGAAATTCATTTCGGACAATTGAACCTTCTCAAACTGTTTCTTTTTTAGAACCAAAAAGATTTGTGCCAGAATAACAGATGCCAAGAAGAACAACAAACCTTGGACACGTAATGGATCTTGAAGTACTATTTCTGCATCTCCCTGACCAAATCCACCCACATTGGGATTACTCGTTAATGGTTGATCAAGCTTGATAGATTCACCCTCTGAAACAAGAAGTTCTGGTCCTGGAGGTATAATATCAACCACTTGGTGTCCATCCGATGCGTCAGCTATGGTTATTTCATACCCCCCTTTTTCTTTACGTACTATTCTGCTTACTATACCTGCTGCTGTAGCATTATAGACTGTATTGTTACTCTTGTTCCCATCGGGATAAATCTGACCTCTTCCCCTGTTCCCACCTACATATATGGGATACTTTAAGAAGTGAACATCTTTCTTAATAGCAGGGTCCGGGGAAAGAATGGGAAAGACGATTTCACTATATTTCTGACCAGGAACAGGACCTACCACAAGAATATTTCTTTTAGTGGGGCGATAACTCTGAAAAGACAGATTGCCTATCTTTTCTTTCATCTCGGGAGAAATACGATCGGGGGGAGCTAATTCGAATCCCTCGGGTAAAATAAGAACAGCCCCCACATTCAAAGCCCCCTTTTTCCCATTAGCAAGAACTTGCTTCAGTTGCATATCATAAGGGATTCTAACAACTGCTTCAAATACAGTATCAGGAAGCACAGCTTGTGGAACCTCAATATCCACGGGCTTATTAGCTAAATGGCAATTGGCGCATACAATACGCCCAGTTGCTTCTCGTGGATTTTCATAACCCTGCTGCGCAAAAATGGGATATGCATTTGAAATAGATGTCCGAGTTATGACATATATCATGATCGATACGGAAATGAATCGAGTCATCTGTTCCTTTACCCAAGAAAAGGTATTTCTATTTTGCATGGTCCAATTATTGATCCCGGAAATTTCTACAATAAATTAGGTAGGTAGCTAGTATAGTTCCCTATCCACGATTCTGCCATTGTACTGGAGGGGGAATCCCTTAGACGGGTAGAAGTATAAAGAGTGAGTCAGATTAAAAATGGTTTGTTTATGTACGAAGTAACATTCGGATTTGATTGATATCGGCAGATCAAATGAGTTCTTCATTCATTCATTGAATGATAAACCACTACAAGTGAAGGAGATACACGATTTAAATAATGGAAGATCCAATATTTCAAAATTGTATCTAGAATGACTGGAAAAGTGGAAACAAGACCAGATATAATTTGATTGTTATGAGCAAATCCAAAATCTTTGTAGACCGAACCAATCATTAGTTCCCAACCATGGGGCGAGTGGAATCCGATACATAAATCAGTTAATAAAAGAATAGAAAAAGCTTTTATTGTGTCGCTTAAGTTATAGAGGAATTCCTGAACCCAAGAATTAAGAATGACAAGTTCTTCATTACCCAGAATAGAATAACCACTTAGAATAGCAAAACAGATTATATTTGTCGAGAAATGCAAAATTATATGGATATGATCTTCATTGTGCATTTTGACCAATTGTATTGTTTCTTTGTGGATTCCTATACGAAACTTTTGTATCTGTGTCTCCGGGTACTCCTTTATCATTTCGTCCAACAGGAATAGTTGTTCTAATTCTATGAATCTTTCTAGAACGTTCTTCTCTTGAATATCATTCAAAAAAGTTTCGGATTGCCTTGTATTCCACCAATTAGTAACTAAAGGTTCCAGACTTTTATTAAATGAGAGAGAGATCCACCAGGGCAAAAAGACTATAGATGCAAGATATGGGAGGGGAGTCAATGCTTTCTTTTTTGGCACTTTGAATCTGTTCTGTAAATTGTTAATGAAACTGCTTCATTCGCCGACTCTATCTGATCCGATATTTCTATGAAGCATGAGTTCTATAACAAGGTATGGAACCTATGGATCGGATCTATTCCTTCTTTTTTTTTTTGAATTGTTTAGTCCTTGGATCTAGAAAGAATATAGAAATAGAATAAAGGTCCGTTTCGAATGAAGAAATAATCAAGTTCCCAGATATCTCAATTGGTCAAATTCGAACCAATTGTATCTTCATTTGTTCCTTTCGATGAATGCCCGAAAAACCACTTGAAGTAATGAATATTATTCGGATTTCGAGACGAAAGAACTCCCCCTGGATCAATCAATTATTTCGAAATGTTTCACTGGCTACCCACAGCCCAGGAATAATTGAGGGGATATTTCTGAAGAATATTGATGATGAAATCCGAAATGGGTGGCAAAACAAGAGAGAAATTGAATAGTTATGAGAGATCCAATCGTTTGGTCATCAAGGAGCAAAAGAAAGGATAAAAAAAAAAAGAAACATCGATTGACGAAAGAGAGATAATTTACGAGATACGATCCATCTATATCTAACGTATCAATTCAAAATATTGGTCCTAAAAAGATGAATTCTGTACTGTATTCCGAAATGTTCTGATATGTGTGATGAATACATACTTATTAGATTTGTTACTAGTATGAAAGAATTGAGTTTAGTTCCATATGTAAAAAAAAGAGTTTTTGTTTTGGTGGATAAAAATAGCTTCTTATTATGGTTGTTCCGTATTCGTCCGCCTGCTTTATTCTATGGGCCACAACACAACGGTATTACCAACGGAACGGGGGAAATAGAATCGAACATGTTTTGCTCGAATAAACGTTCCGAAGAAACTTCAGTTATATTAAAAAGGGGATTCCTGAGTTCCTTCCCTCATGCGGAGAAAGCATTCATTCTTCAGTTCATTTCAAAATACTTCAATTGGTACGCGCAAGAAATAGGCCGATTCAGCAGCTTTTTGTTCAATCTCTCGTGGAGTAAAATTCTCATCGGTACGAGTCAAGGGAATGGCTCCCTGGCCTCTGATTTCCATATAAAGGACACGACGAGGATAAAGACCCTCTTTAACTTCCATTCTGATTGACTGGATATCTCTCATAAGGAATCGAAGGAAGATGCGACGATTTATTCCAGGAAATCCCCAACGAAAAATACACACTATTCCTTCTTTTCTATCAAAAAGATCATAACCACTACCTACATTCCACGAAATTGTGCACCACAAATAGGAACTAATGAACAGACCAGCGATCCCATAGAAAGACATCACGATTCCTTGGGGAAAAAAAAGGATTTCCTGAGAGGGAAATACAGATATCAGATTCCTACCAAGATAACTGGAAGTTCCAACCAATAAGAATCCTAGTGAACCTAAAAAAAGGATACAGGCCCAGCAGAAATTACTTGTTTTTCGAGACCCCGTTATAAGTTCTATCCATATACGTTCGGATTGCCAGTTCATACTCGATCCAGTTGCATTCTATTGGAATTGAGAGAATAGAATAAGCCAAATGAATTTGACTTTATACTTTTTTTGTTTTGATCCCGAAGTAACTCTCATCAACTAGCACTATTATGATGTAAACCATTAGGAGTAATTCATCGAATTGGTTAGATATAAAATAATAACATCCCCTTCATATGATCCCACTATGTATATCTACATACATATAGATACATTGACTTTCTATTTCAGATATTCGCTGATCTATTTGAAAACAAAAACAGCTATACCCACATATAATATACATGCATTTATCCATATATCATGGATCTGCATGCATAACAATAACAGCTTTTTTATTTGTGCTCGGAGGGAGTCACATATCGTACCGTACCCTATTCCACTAAAAGATATCTGTATTATGATCCAAGTCCAAGTGTTAAAAAAAATGGATGAGATTTGATCCCATCGGATCTAAACAATCTTGTTTTTTTGAACATGAAGAGATAAAGAAGCCATTGCAATTGCCGGAAATACTAGGCCCACTAAAGGCACAAAAATAGAGGGTAAATTGAAATCTGTCATAGAATAGGTGCCTCGATTTAATATTTGTACTTGTTATAAATTTGTACTTGTTAGAAATATATCTTATGATAAGTATATTTATTATAAGTATATAATAAGTGCAAGGAATGTAGAACTAAATAAGTGTACCTATTCATCTTTCTACACAAAATATATGTATGATAATCCGCTTTTTATTCTTGTTCTCCCGTCCTTATCTTATAATAAAGAGTTTCTTACGAGTTCCCTAAGGATTCGTTAGAATCCGATCCAACAGGGATTCATAGTAAAAAAAAAGGAGGTTCTCGGGAGATATAGATATAGAAATATGCAACATTTCTATT